AGGTTACAATTCTGAAGACGCAGTACTAATTAGCGAACGTCTGGTATATGAAGATATTTATACTTCTTTTCACATACGGAAATATGAAATTCAGACTCATGTGACAAGCCAAGGTCCCGAAAGAATCACTAAGGAAATACCGCATTTAGAGGCGCATTTACTCCGAAATTTAGACAGAAACGGAATTGTGATGCTGGGATCTTGGATAGAAGCCGGTGATATTTTAGTAGGTAAATTAACCCCTCAAGCAGCAAACGAATCCTCGTATGCCCCAGAGGATAGATTATTACGAGCCATACTTGGCATTCAGGTATCCACTGCAAAAGAAACTTCTCTAAAACTACCTATAGGTGGAAGGGGCCGAGTTATTGATGTGAGATGGATCCAGAAAAAGGGGGGTTCCAGTTATAATCCAGAAAGAATTCGTGTATATATTTCACAGAAACGTGAAATCAAAGTGGGCGATAAAGTAGCTGGAAGACATGGGAATAAAGGTATCATTTCTAAAATTTTGTCTAGACAAGATATGCCCTACTTGCAAGACGGAACACCTGTTGATATGGTCTTCAACCCATTAGGGGTACCCTCACGAATGAATGTGGGGCAGATATTTGAATGTTCGCTCGGGTTAGCGGGGGATCTGCTAAAGAGACATTATAGAATAGCACCTTTTGATGAGAGATATGAGCAAGAGGCTTCAAGAAAACTAGTCTTTTCTGAATTATATGAAGCCAGTAAGCAAACAAAAAATCCATGGGTATTTGAACCCGAGTATCCGGGAAAAAGCAGAATATTTGATGGAAGAACAGGAGATCCTTTTGAACAACCTGTTCTAATAGGCAAGTCCTATATCCTAAAATTAATTCATCAAGTTGATGATAAAATCCATGGGCGTTCGAGTGGACATTACGCACTTGTTACACAACAACCCCTTAGAGGAAGGGCCAAGCAAGGGGGACAACGAGTAGGGGAAATGGAAGTTTGGGCTCTAGAGGGGTTTGGTGTTGCTCATATTTTACAAGAGATGCTTACTTATAAATCTGATCATATTAGAGCTCGTCAAGAATTACTTGGTGCTACGATCATTGGAGGAATAGTACCTAACCCTGAGGATGCTCCAGAATCTTTTCGATTGCTCGTTCGAGAACTACGATCTTTGGCTCTAGAACTGAATCATTTCCTTGTATCTGAGAAGAACTTCCAGATTAATAGGAAGGAAGTTTGATCTGAATGAATCAGAATTTCTATTCTATGATCGACCGATATAAACATCAACAACTTCGAATTGGACCAGTGTCTCCTCAACAAATAAAGGCTTGGGCCAACAAAATCCTACCCAATGGAGAGATAGTTGGAGAGGTGACAAAACCCTATACTTTTCATTATAAAACCAATAAACCGGAAAAAGATGGATTGTTTTGTGAAAGAATCTCTGGACCCATAAAAAGTGGAATTTGTGCTTGTGGAAATTATCGAGTGATTGGAGCCGAAAAAGAGGACCCGAAATTTTGTGAAGAATGCGGGGTGGAATTTGTTGATTCTCGGATACGAAGATATCAAATGGGATACATCAAACTCGCATGTCCGGTAACTCACGTGTGGTATTTGAAACGTCTTCCGAGTTATATCGCGAATCTTTTAGATAAACCCCTTAAGGAATTAGAAGGCCTAGTATACTGCGATGTGTGATTTGATCGAAATTTGCATTTTACAGATTCAGACTAATAAACTGTCATCCCATTCAATCTGATTGGGATGCCCCCGACTCTGACATGTGTCTTGGAAGGAGTAACATGAAGCTCAGAATTATGGGTGTATTCAATACTCTAAATGAAAGGGGAGTTGATCCATGGTCGATCCCGTAACAGATAAATGGGAATTGCTAGTTATACCTCGTGAAAAAAAAAGATTTTTTCGTGGAATTAGCCATTCCATTTCTTTTAGAGAGAGATTCCGTTCAAGAAAGCAAATAGGGCATGGTTACAGAAGTCTATCTATCGCATATATGCTTCAAGGGACATCATGACATAACCGTCGAGGTGAGTAGGGACCTAAAAGATCGAATGGAACGAAACAATATATAGACAAGTAAATCCCTTACGAGTCCAAAAGTATTCCTTTAAGGGGGGATTCATCATTTGAAGGGAAGCAGACTACTCAAGAATTTCACATTTCAATTTTGTCGTAAATAAGTCATTCAGAAAGTGAAAGTAAAAAGAAAAATGAATTAATGAAAGGTTGGTCCTTGCTGGAAACTTGAGTAAGGAGTAGTTCTTTGTAGGGTTTTCTTTTTTTTTTTATTGAACAAAGTAAAAAAATAAAGAACTCCCTTCCTTATTTGGTGTAACTACTTGAGCCGGATGAGAGGAAACCTTCACGTCCGATTTTTAAGGGGGGAACCCAATATAAACCTATCTCAATTTTTCTTTTGCTAGGCCCATAGTGAAAAAACCTACTTTCTTACGATTACGAGGTTTATTCGAGTATGAAATCCAATCCT